GAAAGTTGGATAGGCTGGCCTTTACGTAAAGACTATATTACGCCCAATTTCTATGAGATTCAAGATGCTCATTGATTTAAATTAAAATGAAATCTGGAGTCGTGTCGTATAAGTAAGTCGTATAAGTAAAAAAGCGGTTTTTTATCATTCAATGAGCATCTTGGCATTTCCCTTCTAGATGAAAAAGAGTAACTGGACTTTCATTCGTATTGTGGAGGGGCTAAAATAAAAAAATAAAAAGAGGTTCTCATTGCTATTCCCCAATTGGGAAGATATCATATAATATACATTTCATATGAGCAGATCCTGTCCTTCCACTCTTTGATTGAATTCTTTTAGCTAATTTTTTTTAGCTATTAAATTTGAGATATATACAAAAATTTAACATACTTTTGGAATAAGAAAAGTATGAACAGAGAGTAAAAAAATACAAATGAAAAAGAAAGTAAAGAATATCTATTCCGATCCGTCTCAATGAATTAATTTCATTTGTATGAGGTATGAATATCTATCCGATACATTATTCACGTGTCAGGAACCAGATTTGAACTGGTGACACAAGGATTTTCAGTCCTCTGCTCTACCAACTGAGCTATCCCGACCATTTCTCGTGCATCATCTTAGCAGAATACTTATATCTATGTCAATGAATTTCTTAGATCTTCAAAAAGAAGACTTTCTTTGTTTGTAAATGTAAGTAAAAAAATATGGACTATGAATAATTCAATAACGGAGATTCCTTGAACATATATGTTCATATTGTATTATACAAAACAAATGAGATTGGATTGGAAAAAGATACGAAGATTTCTATTCGTATTCATTTGTGAAAGAACAGAGTGAATGAAATGAGAAATATATTTCAGTTTGTTTAAACTGAGCTCCACTGATGAGAAAAAAAAAAAAGAAAGAGGATGAGGATAAATAAAAAGTTAGGAAGTAAAATGGGCTTTTTATTGGGGATAGAGGGACTTGAACCCTCACGATTTAAAAATTCGACGGATTTTCCTCTTACTATAAATTTCATTGTAGTCGGTATTGACATGTAAAATGGGACTCTCTCTTTATTCTCGTCCGATTAATCTTCTAAAGATCTATCAAACTCTGAAATGAATCATTTGATCACTGAATATTCAAATTCGATTCTTTTTTCAACTTCAATCATTTTTCATATATTTTTTGATCTCTATTATTCTAATTAATAGAATAATAGAAATGAAATAGAGGGTTTCTATAGATCCTTATCTCATACTATTACTCATATTAATAGTAATCTAAATATGAAAGAAATAAAAAATATAAAAAAGAATATATTATTTCATAAGTTCATAAGAGAGTTCTACTATTCTATTCTAGAATAATTAGAATAATAGAATTCATAAATCAATTCTATTAGCTATTAGAATAGAAATAGAATATATAATGAATATATATATACTAAAATATATAATTCTAATATAAAGAAATAGAATATTTCTATTTTCATATCTCATATATAGAGATACAGAATAGGATTCAATCTAAGATTCGGGTTGTGATTAATCGTTTGCTATGTCAATATGTATACGTACGTATTAGGTATATAAAGTTATCCTTTCTGTCATTTCAATAGAAGGATTTTAGCTACTAACGTAACGTAGTCAATTTCATTCGTTAGAACAGCTTCCATTGAGTCTCTGCACCTATCCCTTCTTATTCTCATTTTCCATCGTTTTTTCTCTCAAAACAAAGATTTGGCTCAGGATTGCCCATTTTTAGTTCCAGGGTTTCTCTGAATTTGGAAGTTACCACTTAGCAGGTTTCCATACCAAGGCTCAATCCAATCAAGTCCGTAGCGTCTACCAATTTCGCCATATCCCCCTTTCCTTTGAGACAAGGATCCAGTTGGAATTCCATCCAACTCTTTCATTTATCTTGACACTATTTAATTCATTAGGTAATGATTCCTATATCGAAAAAGTGTATGCTGCTATTTTATTTTTTTGCCCACCCTCTATTCTATATTCTATCATTTCATCTATATTGGATGAACCTTATTTGTTTCAATACGAAATGATTTTATCATTGATGTATCCGCAATTCAATATGGATAGATATATACCACATATATATATATGCCTTTCCTCCTCCTTCATTTTTACAGTGCAGCTTGGAGTAGTGGAACGGTCAATATTCATTCTTTTTTTTCATTTCAAAATATAAAAATATAATTTCATTGATATATTGATATTTTATTTTCATATATATGAATATGGAATAGAATTTCTATTTAGATCTAGTATATATCTAAATAGAATCTAAAATATATAACAAAAAATATATAACATATAACTAAAAAAGAGAATAAATTTAAAGAATCAAAATAAACAATAAATGAAATAAAAAAAGAAGAAGAATCACTAGGTAATAGCTAAGATCCGATAGTTTCCTGTATTCCTATACACTATTGCTCTTATATCCGCCCGCTTAGCTCAGAGGTTAGAGCATCACATTTGTAATG